TCCATATATTGTATGGAATTGCCATCCCACCCAATTTTCTACATCTATTTGTTCCGATCAATCTGAAATAATTCTTATCTTAGGATTCTAATTCCTTTCCTTTTACTAATAAGGAAGAGGAAACCTCACCGATTTTTAACGCCCGAACCATGATATGAAATAAGTCGATAAAGCCTAAACCGCCTTTCTTAAATTAGAAACCAAGCTGTAAATGTCCAATATGTGACTCGCCCCAGCCAAAATCTTATTATTCCATAGTCTCTCGTTAGACAACCACTATCTCTATATCATTTCTCATAGAAAGTGCGTATACACTTAACAAAACTACTTCTTCTTTGAACAGTAAAGAGGGAAAGAAATCAAAAAAAAAGTCCGGTCTTCCTCAGTATCCATCTATAAAGATAGTAAGAGCTCATTCCATTGATTGAAATAGAAAATTTCGGAAGAATTTTTGGTTGGAATAAATTTCCAATTATCTGAATCCTTTTCTTTTAGAAATACAAACACGGGAATCACTGAAATATCTCTTTGATTGAAAGAGTATGATTCATATCATAAATTACTCCATTGGAGTCCAATGGGATTCGAAATTCAGAGATTTTAAAAAGTTCAAAACGCGTTGCAGAACGATCTATAAAACAATTGATACGGTTTGATTCCTCAACTCAATTAGTAGTACTTCTAGAGCCCACTTCTTCCCCACACTACGAGTGAAAGGGAAAATGTAAAGACTACCATTAAAGCAGCCCAAGCGAGACTTACTATATCCATGTGAATTATGTCCCCTATCTCTATAAATACGAAGGAATTATTCCATTATTCCTCACTAATAATAGTGGAATCAATGGCGCAGAGTCAAAACGGGATTCTGACCAAACACTATTGAGAAACCAATCCAATAAATCGATTATGATTTCGAATCGGGAAAGATTAAACACAAGCAAAATACGTAGTAACATCCCAAGGGAATGGGAACATATAGGAATAAGAATAATAAGGCCTATTCTTTTTTTGTTTTGTTGACCTTCGTAAGTAAAAACAGAAAGGGAGAAATCACTAAAAAAGAGAAATCACTATCTATTACAGACCTCTATTTCCCCATTTGATCTAATCCGGTACCCCCCTTCCCGATTATCGCTGTGAAAGAGGGGGCTTGACTAGGGGTTGCCGAAAAGAAATTCTTTATTTTTGCCCCTTTTTCTATAAACGAAAATTATCCATCCAATCTAATATTGATTGGATACCTGAGCACTCAGAGATTCTCGCGAGTCCGTCGTATATAAAGCAACTTCCACCCCCTTCCAAAACTATTAATTGAATCTGATTTCCTATCAGGCTCTACAATCTGATTCAAGATCCAGTCATTAGACACTTCCTTACTAATAGAAGGGAGTCGTGAAGTCTTGATAGCCCCTGTACAAGTAGATTTTACTATTTCCTTGAATCCTAGATGCGAACGAGGATTCACAATCTTTTTGTTTAGAAAACCTTCAGACCACATGCTTAGAATCAAGTATTAACAGTCTGTTTCCTCTGCTTCTAGCGGGGAAGAATTCTGCGAGTTATATCAGCAGAACCGAAGAGAAGAAGGGATTTCGGGTTTTTTGTTGATCAGGCGACACCCGGATTTGAACTGGGGAAAAAGGATTTGCAGTCCCCCGCCTTACCACTCGGCCATGCCGCCAAACTGATACAAAATAGATAAAAATTTTCCCGGATTACTGAAGTTTTATTGTACTTGCATTTTGACTCCTGTTTTACTTAATCCTTTTCCTAAAAGAAACACCCCTTTTGGATTGGATTTGATCCATCCCTTCGATTGATTGTATAGTATCTGAAAATCCACAATGCTAAAAACATTCTCTGGTTTTTCTATTGAAAATCAAATGTGAATTTTCAGCCGACAAACTTGAACCATTAACTATTGACTGCTTAGTTCGAATTCATGAACGATTCTGGGAGTTGAATCTCAAATTGTGTTTTCCTAATGACATAAGAAAATACAAATTGAGACAGAACTAATCAGTATTGATTTTTTCAATCAAAAAATCCTTCTCAATTTCAATTATAACAAAACATATGAGTATATGTAAACCCCAGAATAGAAATTGTTACACAGATATCTATTATTTAGATATGTTCTCGATAGGGAATTATCATAAAATTATCCTACTTCAATTTTGCATTAAATAGAAATTCTATTTTGATAGAGCACGACGCGGGTTGTCCCGAATAGAACCGGCAATAAAAGAGAAGTCGGATATTATAGCTATCTGCATATGTGTTTAATAAATGCAACGCTTCTTATACACTTCAAATCGTATTCTACTCAAAAATAAATAAAGTACAAATATCTCTCTTCTCTGCGAATCATTTTTTTTGAACAACGAAATCCCTAACGGTTAAGTGCTAAAAAAATGGATTCTATATTGTTTCTGATTTTTGTGTCTTTGTCTCCCAAATACCGAATCTTTTTATTTTTCTCAAATTAGAATATGTA